AGTCTAGGGTCTATCGGTAAGGACGTGAAATACGAAATAACAAGGGAGAGACTTTGAACTTGTTTATCCTAACTGAAAAGGGTGAATTGAATAGTTAATTGAAACATCTTATTAGACTATGGGGAATACATCAACTGAGATTCCGTACGTAGCGGCGAGCGATAGCGGAGGAATTGTCTCAAACAGATAATTAAGATGATTGGACATCTAGACTAAACCCCGATAGACACCTATAGAGAAAGTACCGTGAGGGAAAGACTCAGAATTGGTTCAAAAAGTTACCTTTTGCATAATGGGCCTGCAAGATAAGATTTGGCAAGCTTAAGTAGTGAATGAAGGCGTAGTGAAAGCAAGAGAAAACTCGTCAGTCAAATCTCCCGAAACCAAGTGATCTAACCATGGCCAGGTAGGAGTGTCTACCAGACTCCTGACCGAACCAGTGATTGTGGCAAAAATCTTGGATGAGCTGTGGTTAGTGGTGAAATACTAATCGAACTTGGATATAGCTGGTTCTCTACGAAACTTATCTTAGTAAGGCGCTCCAAGTTGATTCGCCCCCAAACCAGGGGGCCTGAATTACTGGTGTAGCCAGACTATGGCGATAAGGCCCCTAGTCAAGAGGGGTAAGCCCTAACCAGAAATTAAAGTCACTAATACAGATTAAGTGTATAAAGAGGGTCCAACTTAGACAAACAGGAAGTAGGCTCGGAAACAGCCATCTGCACAGGAAAACGTAAAAGTTCACTGAATGAGCTAGGAAACTCTAAGAATTAAGGCGGCTAAATCTGTAACTGAAATTCTGGAAGCCATACGGCAACCGTAAGGGAGCACCAACTGGCTTGGTAGTAGAGCGTTCTGTATGTATACACCTCGTGAGATAAACAGAAGTGATAATGCAGGCATGAGTAGTACAAGATTCACTCCCAAATAAAATAGTTATACAACTTCTAAGGGCATTACGCCCGATGGATTATAATTCTTGGACCTGTTCAGGAAAATTATTATAGTGCATAGCACTTTCGATTGTTACTTATGGGACTTAGATCTAGGCATAATTTCTCTTAAGGAACTCGGCAAAATAAGATCTCGACTGTTTACCAAAAACATAGCTCTCTGCTAAAGGTTTACTGAAGTATAGAGGGTGAATTCTGCCCAATGGTTGTATAGTGAAACTGAGGACTAACGTCTAAAGCGAAACCCAACTGAATGGCCGCGGTAACTCTGACCGTGATAATGTAGCACAATAAATAGCCAATTAATTGTTGGCGGGTATGAATGGAACCACGAGGGTCTTACTGTCTCAAGAGGAAAGCCGATGAAATTATAATTGTAGTGAAGATACTACATAAACATTGTAAGACGAAAAGACCCTATCGAGCTTTACTGGATACCGATAGCGTTAATTTAGAATGATCGATACTGAGTATCCTAATTCTAAGTTAATAATTTTTGTTGGTCGGACAGTTTAGTTGGGGCGACTACCTTTGAATAAGAAACGAAGGCGAGCTTATGGTATTATTGAAATCTCATTAGCCTCACAGTGAGGGGGACACCCCTAGCTGGCACAAGGACTTACCCACATAGTATATAGTATATACGTAATGGGTTCCTATGTGGGCGATAGTGACCCGATATGATTATCCAAAATAAATATCGAAAGCGGATAAAAGCTACCGTAGGGATAACAGCGTAATATTGTCGGAGAGTTCTTATCGAGGACAGTGTTTGCGACCTCGATGTTGAATTGCGGTGCCCTGGTGCTGTAGAAGGTACCTTAGGTTGGTCTGTTCGACCATGAAAACCGTACATGATTTGAGTTCAGAGCGTGGTGACACAGCTCGGTTTCTATCTACAATGTTCAATCCCAACTTTTCTGAGTCCTAGTACGCAAGGAATGGTCTCAGCGATGCTCGACTATATTGGCCCCATCGACGTAATCAACTTCTGGCTGCTGCAAAGAAGGAGAACAAAAGGTTTCGGGATTAATAAGGTGCCACGGAAGTGGCGCACCTTCTCAGGTGCCATGTGGGTGCATAGCCCCTGGTACCCTATGGAATTAACACTAGGGCTCATCATACTAATAGTGTTGATGTATGGATTAAAGGCCCCTACTCTAAGATTAGCAACATTTTGTTTAGGAGTTATACTACTTATGAGTGCTGTGGGGGCTGGGTTATTAGCTGAGCCCCATCTGCTATGTTGGACACAGGCTATTAAGATGTTGGTGATGCTAAGCGGGTTAGCCATACTGTGTATGCTGGACCATCGAACATCGCATCGATCAAGCTCTTTATTGATTTTATTAGTGATCTTAGGTAATTTATTACTTATTGGGTCAACAAATTTAATTTCGATATATTTAGCATTAGAAATGCAAACATTATGTATGTTTATCTTAGTAGCTTATAATAAAAACTCATTGTTATCAGCAGAAGCTGGATTGAAATACTTCGTGTTAGGGGCATTATCTTCGGGGTTATTCCTGTTTGGTTGTGCCTTAATTTATGGCTCCACAGGAGAGCTTGAACTTCAATTTATTCGTATGAGTCTAATATCTTATGGAGCATTAGCTGGTAAGTGTCTTATTACTGTCTCATTATTATTTAAAGTGTCTGCAGCTCCATTTCATATGTGGGCCCCCGATGTCTACGAAGGGGCTCCAACTTGGGTAGCTGCGCTATTATCTATCGTGCCCAAATTGGGGGTGCTAGCTATTATAATACAAATAGGCCTAAATGAAATAGGATTATTAATGGCCGGGCTAATCTCCTTAATTATTGGGGCTATAGGAGCTTTGAATCAAACTCGTATAAAAAGATTATTAGCTTATAGCGGGATAGGCCATATAGGGTTTGTGCTGCTTGGAATAGCTATAGGGTCTATAGAGAGTATTCAGGCTAGTTTAATGTATATAGGTGCCTACATATTAACTCAAGTATTACTTTGGTCTGTAGTACTAATTATATCACCTAAAAGAGATATGCTTATTGAGTTTAGTGGTATTTCAAGATTAAACCCAATCTTAGCATTAGCATTAGCTGCAGGTTTATTGTCTACTGCAGGAATTCCCCCTTTAATTGGGTTTTTGACTAAATGGTATATTATCTTAGCAGCTGTTGGTCAAGGCTACTATCTTAGCGCTTTAATAGCTTTAGTCTGCTCCGTAATAGCTGGAGTTTATTACCTTAGATTAGTTAAAATTATATTTTATCAACCTTTGTCGACGCCTTTAGTAATAACAAATATACTAAATTCTCCACGTGAGACAGGTTTGGGCAAGGCCATATTAATAGGGGTAAGTTTATATTTAGTATTAACAATTATAGTATGTCCTAGTTTGTTTTTTCAGTTAACACATTTGATTATTTTAGATTTATTTCCATGTATCTTCTAGTAATATTAATACCTTTATTAAGCGCAGTCGGAAGCGGACTAGGGGGTCGTTATCTAGGAAGGAAGGGGGCTGGTTTGTTAGCTTCTGTATGGGTTATCGCTAGTAGCCTTCTTTCTTTTGTATTATGTTATGAAATCCTTATTAATGGGTCCGCAGTATATATAGAGTTAGGAAGATGGATAGAGTCTGATTTACTAATAACTAATTTCGGCTTACAATTTGATGTAATAACAGCTGTAATGTTAATAGTAGTAACCACAATTAGCGGGTTAGTTCATATCTATTCTACAAGTTATATGAGAGAAGACCCGCATTTACCTAGATTCATGAGTTATCTGTCTTTATTTACCTTTTTTATGTTAGTTTTAGTTACTAGTAATAATTATGTGCAATTATTTATTGGTTGGGAAGGTGTCGGTTTATGTTCTTATTTATTAATTAACTTTTGGTTTACACGTATACAAGCTAACAAGGCAGCAATTAAGGCAATGTTAATTAATAGAATAGGAGATATAGGATTAATGTTAGCTATCATATTAATCTGGAAAGAATTTGGGGTATTAGATTACTGTAGTTTGTTCTCCACCGTGTCTCCATCTTCAGCGTGTACTTGGATTTGTATCTTACTAACTATCGGGGCCATAGGAAAATCTGCCCAATTAGGGTTACATACTTGGTTGCCAGATGCTATGGAGGGCCCCACACCTGTTTCGGCCCTAATTCACGCAGCAACAATGGTAACAGCAGGAGTATTTTTAATTATAAGGTCCGCCCCCCTTTTTGATCATTCTCCAACTGCAACAATTATTGTGGGTTTAGTTGGCTCCCTAACTGCTTTCTTTGCTGCCACAGTAGGATTAGTCCAATCGGATATAAAAAAAGTTATTGCTTATTCTACTTGTAGTCAATTAGGATACATGGTAATGGCCTGTGGTACTTATAGCTGTATAAGTAGTTTATACCATCTACTAACTCATGCTTTCTTTAAGGCTTTATTATTCTTGGGAGCAGGCTCAATAATTCACGCCCTTTTAGATGAACAAGATCTTAGGAAGATGGGGGGAATAATTAGGGGCCTACCTTTAACTTATGTATTAATGTTGATTGGTTCATTGTCTTTGGCTGGTTTTCCCTATTTATCTGGATTTTACTCTAAAGATTTAATATTGGAATTAACTTATAATAGTTATTGTTTAATATCGATTTATTGGTTGGCCTCAATTACGGCCTTCTTGACCGCTTTTTATTCATTTCGATTAATATACCTAAGCTTCGTGTCTAAGCCTAATTTAACACGTATGAGCGCACAACATTTACAAGAAGCTGATTGGAACTTATTGGGCCCCCTATTAGTATTAGGGGCAGGGAGTATTTTAGTTGGTTATATAGCTCAAAATATGGTATTTGCGCCAGGTATACGTCCCTTGCCGCTTGTGCCCACAATAGTCTCTTTAGCACCAGTTATTATGTCTGTAACAGGGATATTACTAGTGTTTATACTTCGTCCATATATTATATATTATATTACACGCCCTAGCATATACGGATTCTTATTTTATGCCTGGGAGTTTAACCAAATAGCAAATTATTATATTGGAAGCACAGCTTGGAAGTTCGGCCATATTGTCTCTTATCGCACTATAGATAGAGGGATTTTAGAGATTTTAGGCCCTACTGGAATAGCCCGATTCATAGTTGATAGAACTAAAGAGTTAAGCAACTTACAATCTGGTTTATTATTTAATTATGCATTAATGATATTAGTTGGGGCAGCTATCGCACTTAAGTACCTAATCGTAAATTAGGAACTACCGGTGGCTGTCGCAGCGAGTGCAATAGACTGTTAATATGATATTAACTTGTATAGTGGGCTCTATATTAATAAGTATAGTAATAATCGCATTAATTCCCAGGGAAAATAGTATGAAACTACGCCAACAAGCGTTGGAGTGGTCTCTGATAACATTTGCTCTTTCTATTTTATTATTAGTTAACCTTCATCAAGAAGCTCAATTTCAACAGATAATAGAATTCAGCTGGGTGAGTACAATAGGTTGGTTTGAAGGTTCTCCTATATTATTTGCTGTTGACGGGATCTCTATATTTTTCATTGTATTAAGTACTTTGTTAACACCAATTTGTATTTTGGTAAGTTGGGACAGTATAAAGTTTCTTGTTAAGGAGTTTATTATGTGTCTTCTAGGTATTGAACTACTATTAATTGGAGTATTCTCAACATTAGATCTATTAATATTTTATGTGTTATTTGAGAGTATATTAATACCAATGTTTTTAATAATAGGAGTATGGGGAGCCCGGGCAGAGAAGATAAAAGCTGCCTATTATTTCTTCTTTTATACTTTAGTTGGCTCAATATTAATGTTATTTAGCATAGCAGTTATTTATAGGATAACTGGCACAACTGACTACTTATCCTTAACTAACATTCAGATTTATACTTCAATACAAATTTGGTTATTTATAGGTTTCTTCCTTAGTTTAGCAGTTAAGATACCAATGATACCCTTTCATATATGGTTGCCTCTTGCGCATGTTGAGGCTCCGGTAGCTGGCTCAGTGATTCTAGCTGGAATATTATTAAAATTAGGCGGCTATGGATTCATTCGATTCGCTTGGCCTATTTTTCCTGAAGCAACAGAGTATTTAGCACCAATCATACTAACGTTATCATTAATAGCAGTAATATATGGGAGTTTAACTACTTGCAGACAGGTAGATGCGAAACGTTTGATAGCTTATTCCTCGGTAGCTCATATGGGAATAGTAACAATAGGCTTATTTACTCATACGATGGAGGGTTTAATAGCTTCTATATTCTTAATGATAGCTCATGGAGTAGTTAGCCCAGCTTTATTTATAGCAGTGACATTGCTCTATGAAAGACATCATACAAGATTAATTAGATATTATAGAGGAGTAGTTATGACTATGCCCCTATTTTCTATCGTGTTTATGGTGTTGACTTTAGCTAATATTGCTGTTCCTCTTAGTTGTAACTTTGTTGGAGAATTTTTATCCTTAGTAGCTGCTTTTTCTACTAGTACATCATTAGGAGTTCTCACCTCAACTAGTATGGTCATAGCTGCTGCTTATTCGTTATATTTATATAATAGAATCTGTTTTGGGCAACTTTCTCCATATTTAATATTTTCGAGAGATATTAATAGACGAGAGTTTAATGGACAATTACCGCTAATAGTAGCTATTGTATTATTGGGAATAGTCCCATACCCCTTAATCGAGTTAATTCGTGTATGTTTGCCTAGATTCTTGTAATTTTCCTCTTGAGACAACCTACTTGGTTTTATATGTGTATATATCTTATCTTTTTAACAGCCTGGTAGAGGCAGGAGTTGAACCTGCATAATCAGATTATGAGTCTGAAAACTTACCGTTAGTTGACTCTACAAGCTGAGCTGAGCTTAGCTAAGCACTATGTAACCATGGCCCGGGCTAAGAACCCCACCAGTAAATACATACATATAAAAACAACCAAACCACATCTACAAAATGCCAATACCAACTAGCAGCCTCAAAACCAAAATGATGATGACGAGTATAGTGATAACCTATTAATCTAGTTAAACATACAGACAAAAATATAGTTCCAATAATAACATGAAAACCATGAAAACCTGTAGCCATAAAAAAGGTTGAACCGTATACGGAGTCTGAGATTGTAAAAGGCGCTTCGTAATACTCCATAGCTTGTAGGGCTGTAAATTGAATCCCAAGTATTACTGTGCAAGTAAGTGATTGTATGGCTTCTAATCTCTGTCCGCCAACTATGGCGTGATGTGCCCATGTAACTGTTGCTCCTGAACTAAGTAATATAGCTGTATTTAATAGGGGCACAGAAAACGGATCTAACACTTCTATACCAACGGGGGGCCAAACAGCTCCTAACTCTATAGTTGGCGATAAACTACTATGAAAGAAGGCCCAAAAGAACGCAAAAAAGAAGCAAACTTCAGAAGTAATAAAAAGGATCATCCCGTATCTTAATCCTCTTTTTACTCTCTGAGTATGAAGTCCTTGGAAAGTGGCCTCTCTAATAACATCTCTCCACCAAACAATCATTGTAAATATCAATGTAATTGCACCTAAATACATTATCCATGCATAACTATAATGAAAATATAATACTGAGCCTACTGTAATCAGTAATGCCCCAATTGAGCCTATATAAGGCCATGGACTAGGATCCACTAAATGATAAGGGTGATAAGCCTTACTCATGGAGACTAATACTCCGACCTGTATGCACCTTATGCGAAGCAATTTGGTTAATGTAGATTTAGAGTATCATTAATGTATATGGCAGTTAACAGACAAAATACATATGCTTGAATCAAGGCCACGGCAATCTCTAGTAAAGTTATAAAAACCATTACTAATATTGGGCCTAAGCTTAATACTAACATTCCATTACTAATCATTGCAAACCCAAAACTTGCTAATATAGCAAATAAAAGGTGCCCAGCAGATAAATTAGCAGCTAATCGAACACCTAAAGAGATTGCCCTGGAAATATAGCTAATTGTTTCAATTATAACTAATAGGGGGGCCAAAGATAAAGGAGCTCCACTAGGCATCATCATTGAAGCAAAGTTCCAACGGAATCGTATAATCCCCAGTATTGTCACTGCCATTAAAATAGAGAAACTTAATCCGAAAGTAACAATAATATGGGCAGTTGGGGTAAATACATAGGGAAATAGGCCGAACAGATTTAATCCAGCAATAAACATAAACAGAGTTATAATAAGAGTAAAATATTGAATCCCCTTATTAGCTGTCGAATCTTTCACTAATCCTAAGAAGTGAGTATAAACAATCTCTTGTATAGACTGCAATCTTGTAGGTATTAGTTTATACGAACAACTTCCTATTAATACTACGGCTAATAGGATAAGCATCATAATAGAAGAATTAGTAATTATTCCTCCAATTATCCGAACTACATTAAACTGATCAAAGAAAGAAGCTGCCATATGAAATATACGAAGTGGGCCTATCTATGGAGTATATCTTGTAGTATAGTATATGCTCTATTAACCCCGAGCCCCCTACTGGGGGCTGCCCCCTCTTCCTGTAATATACTTCTTATACGTAAGTTATTCTGAATTTTAGGTAAAATATACAAACTCATAATACTATAAAGTGCTAACAAGGTTATTAATGTCCAGCTATATTGAGTTAAATAAGCAGTTATATCTAAGTGAGGCATTGTTTTACGATTGGGAGATCCCCTAAAGATCAGCACATAATGAAGATAGCCAGCTGATATATTTATCCATGCTAACGGCTTCTATAACAATAGGCATAAAGGAGTGATTAGCGCCGCATAACTCGGAACATTGACCGTAAAATATTCCCGGCCTTTTAACTAAAAATCCAGTTTGATTAAGACGCCCAGGTACAGCGTCCATTTTAACAGCTAATGAGGGCACAGCAAATGAGTGAAGCACATCTGCCCCTGTAACTAGAATTCTAACATAAGTGTCAATAGGAACAACCATTCTATTGTCAACCTCTAATAGTCGAAGATCGCCCGGTTCAAGATCAGCAGTAGGGACCATATAAGAATCAAATTCTAGGGTACTATCTTCACCTGAGGTAATTTGATAATCTGAGTACTCATAAGACCAATACCATTGATGACCTATGGCTTTTACTGTCACACCTGGCTCTACTACTTCATCCATCAAATAAAGTAGTTTCAAAGAAGGGAATGCTATAAACACTAATATAATTGCTGGAATTATGGTCCAAACAATCTCTATTGTGGTTCCTTCTACGAGATAGCGATGATAAGCTTGGCCTGTCAATCCCCTTAGAATTAACCATAATACAGCTGTTATAATAATAATTAAAATAAACATAATTTGGTTATGAAGGAATAGAATCTCTTCCATAACAGGACTAGCAGCATCTTGGAAGCCTAGTTGAAATGGCTCAGCCACGTCACGTAGGAGTGAGGCCTCTAATAATGCATTAATTGGAGTTTTCATTCTTCTCTAGCCCTGTTACTTTGCTGACACACCCAAAAGCTTTACCCAGGGAAATAGCAAAAATTAGTTGTATTCCCCATAGATATGTAGGTTGCATCGCAGATAAGAGCGTTGCGTTCTCACCTACTTTAGATTACTTTTAATCTAGAGTAAGCATGAACAAATATCTTACACGTTGGCTATTTTCTACTAATCACAAGGATATAGGTACTTTATATTTACTATTTGGGGCTTTTTCTGGAATGGCGGGGACAGCTTCGAGTATGTTAATACGGCTAGAGCTGTCAGCTCCAGGTAGTATGTTAGGAGATGATCATCTATATAATGTGGTTGTAACATCACATGCTTTATTAATGATTTTCTTCCTGGTAATGCCAGTAATGATCGGGGGATTCGGAAATTGGTTTGTACCAATTATGATTGGTGCACCTGATATGGCTTTTCCTAGATTAAACAATATCAGTTTCTGGTTATTACCGCCTTCTCTAATACTATTGGTTGGTTCTATGTTTGTGGAACAAGGGGCAGGTACAGGCTGGACCGTTTATCCCCCATTAGCAAGTATTCAAGCTCATTCAGGGGGAGCAGTGGACATGGCCATATTCAGTTTACATCTAGCTGGGGTATCTTCCATTTTAAGTTCTATTAATTTTATAACTACTATAATTAACATGAGGGTTCCTGGTATGACTATGCATAGATTACCTCTATTCGTCTGGTCTGTATTAGTTACTACTATATTGTTATTATTATCTTTACCAGTATTAGCGGGGGCAATCACAATGTTATTGACAGATAGGAATTTTAATACAACATTCTTTGACCCTGCAGGAGGGGGAGATCCTATTTTATTCCAGCACTTATTCTGGTTTTTTGGGCACCCCGAAGTCTATATATTAATTCTGCCGGGATTTGGTATTGTATCTCAAATTATACCCACATTTTCTGCTAAACAGCATATTTTTGGTTATTTAGGTATGGTCTATGCTATGATTTCTATTGGTATATTAGGATTTATTGTTTGGGCCCATCATATGTTCACCGTTGGGATGGATGTTGATACTCGTGCCTACTTTACTGCAGCCACTATGATTATTGCTGTTCCCACCGGGATTAAGATATTTAGCTGGTTAGCTACTATATATGGGGGAAGCCCGCGACTTGAGACACCTATGTTATGGGCTATTGGGTTTGTGTTCTTATTTACCATTGGTGGTTTAACTGGAGTTATATTAGCTAATAGTTCCTTAGATATAATGTTACACGATACTTATTATGTAGTAGCTCACTTCCATTACGTGTTATCTATGGGGGCCATATTTGCCATATTTGGAGGATACTACTATTGGTTCGGTAAAATTACAGGTTTTAGTTATAATGAGTTATATGGTAAGATCCATTTCTGGATTATGTTTATCGGAGTTAATTTAACTTTCTTCCCCCAACATTTCTTGGGTTTAGCTGGGTTGCCTAGAAGATACTCCGATTTCGCTGATGCTTATCAAGATTGGAACTTAGTTAGTTCTGGCGGAGCTATAATAGCACTAGTAGGAATTATGTGGTTTATATACTTGACTTATGAAGCATTAGCGGCCGAAAGACCATTTAAGAGTTGGTCAGCTTCGTCTGGCTCGTTAGAATGGTCTTTAGGTTCTCCGCCTGCTTTTCATACTTATAATGAATTACCGTTTGTCTATCAGAGTAAATTGAGTCATGGGGATGATTTAAATATTATTTCCACACTACTCCTTTGACCTTGGGGAGTCTATAAGGCAATGTGTTCTTCTAATACATGCAAGGCCCTGTACTATGGGGCCCCTGACCACTAGGTCGAGGGCCCTATAGGAGGGGTCCTACTGGTGAGGATAAAACGGAGATCATCTCGGTTGACGTATTAGAATAGGTGGGATAGTGGCCCACCTGGTCGAAGATGCGTAGTATAGCCACACTTTCACTGTAACAGGGGGAAGACATTTTGGCAGCAGTAGAGAATCTTGTGCAATGGGTAAACGCTTGACACAGGGTTTCACACTGAGGTCTGTCTAACTAAGTGCCAGCAGACGCGGTTAAACTTAGGGGCCCAGTTTTTATTTCGCATTAGGCGTTAAAGTATGTAGTGAAGCATGAGGACAAAGTAAGGTAAACCTCTTGGTAACGGTAAAATGTTTGAAGCAAGAGTGGAAGTCCGAAGGTGGAGACTCCTTACTCCGTTCATGATACGTCTTCATGAAATACGAAAGCTTGGATAGCAAACAGGATTAGATACCCTGGTAGTCCTTGCCCTAAACTTATACAATTGGAGCAATCCAAATAACCTTATTGTATGCCTGAATACTATGATCGCAAGATTGAAACTCAAAAGGCTTGGCTGTTCACTGTTTGAATCAGAGGAGCGTGTAATTTAATACGATGATCCGCGTGTCACCTTACCTTTCCTTGAAAGCGGGCCACCTCCTGTAGGTGGTAGCCGCTCAGGCATTGCATGGCCGTCGTCAGGATAACAATAAATGTTATCCTTAACCCTATTATGGATTAAGTCAGGTGTCATGGTCTTTATGGAAAGGGATATTATGCGCTACATTCTCCTACACAATATATACAGTAAATTAGGAGGCGGAGATTCTCTGAAATGGGAATCTTAAGTAGGATTTGATAGTAATCGGGAAGTAGAGCGTTCCGGTGAATTCTAACCCAGTGTTAGCACAAATCGCCCGTCGTCCCCTTCAAGTTAAGGATACGAGACGCCCCGCCGAAGGCGGGGTTATCCCTCCTTTTCGAGAATGGGTAAGTCGTAACATAGTAAGGGTAAGGGAACTTGTTCTTGGGCCATAGGCTACGTTCAATACGTACTTGGCCGCCCGGTAACTAGGATGATGAGTACTATTATTTCAATTATCTTTAAAACGGTTGCAATAATAATACCTTTATTAGTGGCTATAGCTTATTTAACTTTAGCAGAAAGAAAGGTATTAGGATATATGCAAGCACGAAAAGGACCTAATGTAGTTGGTGTTTATGGAATATTACAGCCTTTAGCTGATGGGTTAAAGTTATTCTCCAAAGAGATGGTTATTCCCAATCATGCTAATTTATCGGTTTATATTGTAGCCCCGATTTTATCGCTTACCTTAGCTTTTTTGGCTTGGGGGGTTATTCCTTTTAGCCCAGGCATTGTACTAGCTGATATTAATGTTGGAGTCTTATACATATTTGCTATTAGTTCTATGGGGGTGTATGCTATCTTAATGTCTGGTTGGGGAAGTAATTCTAAATATGCATTCTTAGGGGCTATCAGAGCAGCAGCTCAGATGATTAGCTATGAAGTGTGTATAGGGCTCATCCTAATATCAGTAATATTATGTGCAGGTTCTCTTAATATCACTCAGATTGTTTTAGCTCAAGCCGAAATTTGGTATATAATACCTTTATTTCCAGCTGCCTTAATGTTCTTTGCTTCGGCATTAGCTGAAACTAATCGGGCTCCTTTCGATCTGACCGAGGGAGAATCAGAATTAGTATCTGGTTATAATGTAGAATATTCTAGTATGTCGTTTGCCCTATTCTTTTTAGCTGAATACGGCCATATTATTCTAATGAGCTGTTTGATGAGTTTATTGTTTTTAGGTGGTTGGGCACCTTTCACAGGAATTCTAGGAATGGGTTGCTTGGCCCTTAAAACTACGGCAGTAGTCTTCGCATTTGTGTGGGTCCGAGCTTCTTTCCCTAGAATGAGATATGACCAACTTATGTATCTATTATGGAAGTCTTATTTACCTTTCAGTCTTGGTTTAGTCGTTTTAGTTTCTGGTCTGCTGATAGGTTTGGGTGCAGTGCCCTTTATAGGGGGCTAGCACTCAGCAGGAAGCGCCTTTAGGTGCCCCCTGACTATATTGGGTTCAACCTAACCCTATTGGGTTGATGTACACAAGCTGCCGGGCCCCCACTTCGTATGTAAAATATCCTCCCTACATAGTAGGGGGCTGTAGCGCGTGCATATGGAATCACCAAGCAAAATGTTACGAGTAAGAACTCAACACCCATTACTCTCTATTGTGAACGGGATATTGGTCGATCTGCCGGCCCCTTCTAATATAAGTTATTTATGGAATTTTGGTTCTTTATTAGGAGCTTGTTTAATTGTTCAATTGATTACCGGAATATTCTTAGCTATGCATTATTGCCCTGATGTTAACTTAGCTTTTGACTCAGTTTCCCATATTTTAAGAGATGTTAATTACGGTTTTGTGTTAAAGTCCATTCATGCTAATGGAGCTTCATTATTCTTTCTCTGTGTGTATATACATATGGGCAGAGGGCTCTATTATGGAAGCTACATGAAAACGGACGTCTGGAATTTAGGGGTTATAATCTACGTCGTAATGATGTTAACAGCCTTCTTAGGGTACGTATTACCTTGGGGACAAATGTCCTTTTGGGGAGCCACAGTTATTACTAACTTCTGTTCTGCTATACCTTATGTCGGCTCAGAGATTGTTCAATGGATTTGGGGAGGATTTAGTGTATCTAACGCGACTCTTAATCGTTTCTTCTCTTTACATTATCTTTTTCCCTTTCTTATAGTTGGACTAGCCCTATTACATATTATTAGTTTACATACAGACGGGTCAAATAATCCTTTAGGGATTAGCTCTAATATAGATAAAGTTACCTTTCATGTTTATTATACTTATAAGGACTTGTTTGGAATTATGATACTTGGCGCTCTTTTAGTTATAATTAGTTATTTTATGCCGAATGTGTTAGGTGACCCCGAGAATTTCATTCAAGCTAATCCTTTAGTAACCCCTGTTCATATACAACCAGAATGGTACTTTTTATTCGCATATGCCATACTACGCGCTATACCCAACAAGCTTGGGGGGGTCTTGGCTATGGGACTTAGTATCTTAGTGCTATTCTTATTGCCCTATATTCATACTAGTAAATTAAGGGCCCTAACATTTAGACCTCTAGGTAAAATAGCATTTTGGTTTATAGTAGCTGATTTTATATTATTAACCTGGTTAGGAGCCAACCCAGTAGAGGAACCTTACGTTATGGTCGGTCAATTTGCTGCCTTATTCTACTTTATTTACTTCTTAGTATTAATCCCCCTGTTAGGTTGGGCAGAAACCAAATTGCTCCGGATAAAGTAGTAGGGATCTATGGATAGTATATGAATAGTCTATTTATGATATTCTCCTTAGGAATAGTTGGAGCTAGTCTTATGGTTATATCTACGCCGAATCCTGTTTATTCAGTATTCTGGTTAGTTATCGCCTTTGTTAATGCTGCTGTTATGTTTATATCATTGGGATTAGACTATATAGGCTTAATATTTATAATTGTCTACGTAGGAGCTATCGCTATTTTATTCTTGTTCGTAATTATGTTAATTCAACAGCCTAATAAGGTAGATTCTCAGGATCACTCGCATTTCTTACCTGTAGGATTATCTGTGATATTCCTATTTTATAGTTTACTAACCAATAGCCCTAAATATATCAGCAGTACCCACAGTCCTGTTATAGGATCTAGGACTAACATCGGGGCAATTGGAAGTCATCTTTATACAACTTATTATGAATTAGTGTTAGTTGCTAGTTTGGTGCTACTAGTCGCCATGGTCGGGGCTATATTATTAGCTAAGCAGCCAAATACACCTTCTTTATATAATTCCCACGTAGAGATACGCAGTAGGCAAGATCTCTTCCTACAAATCAGCAGAAAGCACCTTTAGGTGCCTTCTGGCCAAGTGCTAACGCACGTCTCCGCTTAGGAACATGGAGTTCAAAGGAATACTAATACTACTTATCGTTAGCGGGACATTATCAATTATAATTTTAGGGGCATCTTATCTATTAGGAAATAAACAACCCGATATGGAGAAAGTGTCAGTATATGAGTGTGGGTTTGATCCTTTTGATAACCCGGGAAATCCCTTCTCCGTTAGATTCTTCTTAATTGGTATCTTATTTTTAATATTTGATCTTGAAATATCTTTCCTATTTCCCTGGGCTGTTACCTATATGAGCTTACCCCTATTTGGATATTGGGTTGTTATGTTATTTTTATTTATTTTAACTTTAGGGTTAGTTTATGAGTGGATAGAAGGAGGCTTAGAATGGGAAAGCTAGCCCCCTACTTATGAGTCAGCTATAGCGCATGTCCTATTTAATATTATCAATTGTCATCTTATTAATTGGAATCTTAGGTATTATTCTTAATAGAAGCAATTTAATTATTATGTTAATGTGTGTAGAGTTAGTTTTACTGGCCTCTACTATTTTGCTTCTTTTTGAGTCTCGTGTGCTCTATACGCTTTTTGGTCAAATTTTTGCGATTATGATTTTAACTGTCGCAGCTGCCGAGTCTGCTATCGGTTTAGCCATTATGGTTAACTATTACCGTTTACGTGGTACAATTGCTGTTCGAGCCTTAAATTTATTAAGAGGTTAACTCCTAATTAAAAATGAGCCAAGTGCCTGTGCAGTATTTCAACTTAATGGAGGAGAATTATTCTAAGTATGGGTTATCAGTAATCCAGCTTATCCAGATTGGTAAGTTCTATGAACTTTGGCATGAGCCTGATGTTCCTAGTATACAACAAGCATACTCTCAAGCTGAGTTATTAGTTGAGTCTATACCAACTCACAGTACCCATATACGAAGTAGGTCTTTAGGGGTAACACCTCCTATTGAACAAGTTGCCTCGTTACTTGATATGAGAATAACATCACCCGGTAAAAGATCCTTGCTTCAAATGGGGTTTCCTATTTATTCCCTTACTACTCATATAGGCACCTTGTTGGATAAAGGTTGGACTATTATAGTTATTGATGAATTAGTCACTGGTAAATCGGGGCCCAAACAACGCGCAGTATCTCAGGTTTATTCTCCTAGCTGTAATTTAGAAGACTGTTCGGAATTATCTTATGTGATATCAATATATTTTAAAGATGATTTACTAGGGATTACTTTATTTTCTGCCATGAGTGGGCATAGTCTAATGTTTCCTGTCTATTGGGCCGACAGAGACAAAGTGGCCCGATTACTAGTCAGCTATCGTATTAAAGAGGTAGTAATTAGGGCGGACTCGGGGGCCAATTCAGAGACACTAAATAAGATATATGGTTTATTAATTGGTTGGAATTTATTCCCCTCTGAACCTAATGCTAGAATTGAAGTTATGGGGGAAACATTAACCTCTACCCCCGGCTTATCGTGTTATTTATCTTATAGGTACGAAAATGATAATAAGGAGTGGCTTTTGCTTCATATTTATTTAGGCATTAACGAAGAGTGGTTTAACAAAAATTATCAAGAATATACCCTTAGTAAAATATTTCAAAGCACTTGGACGGAAGATGTCAGTCAGGTAAATCTAATTAGCCTCTTGGGAACATTACAATTTATTAAAGATCGAAATCCTAATCTTATTAAGAATCTCCAACTTCCTGAATGTTATAATTCTGTTGTTAGCCCCCTAAATTTAATACTATGTAATCGAGCAGAATATCAATTGGACTTATTACCTAAAAAGGGGAAACTGGGTGGTTTACTTAATCTGGTTGATTACTGTTCTACTGCAATGGGTAAAAGACTACTCAAATTCAGACTTCTTAGCCCTATCACAGATTATTCTGAATTGAATCTTCGTTATGAGGAGATTGCTATATTTAAACAATTACTTGATAAGCAAATATTTGATAACTCCGAGTTAAAACAAATTAAAGATTTATCCTCTTTACATCGTCAATGGGCAATATGTGCCTCGAGTGAGACTATCTTGCCACCTAAAAAGTTGAATCAAATTTACTACTCTTATTTGTCTGCTAATAAATTAATAAGGTCATTACTTCCTTTATTACAACTGCCCCCAATCGGCCCTCAATTAGAATCGTTAATTGGGGAGATAGACAGATTTTTCCAGGTAGATAATCTTTTGGCAGATTTTAAAGACATATTGCAACCAACTGATAATCTAACTAACCTCCTCGTACAACAACAAACTTTAAAGGCCCAACTTACAAAATGGGCCGAACAAACTTCGAATATTGTATTTCAAGATACAATTTCTATAAAAGCTGAATATTTCAGTAAGGAGGGTTATGCCCTCTCTATTTTATCTAAAAAGCTAGCTAAGTTAGAGCGTTATTTGGCTAATTCCTCTGTAACTGATACCCCTATTATTATATTGGGTAAAAGAGGAAATCACCATATAATTACTAGTCCCGCTATTCTTAAAGTATCAACTGAATTAAACTTATTAGAAGAGCAAGTTAATATTTATGTAAAACAAACTTATAGCCGGGAACTTAAAAGACTCTATTTTAGTTATTCTGAGCTGTTTTTACCCTTAGAGAATATAATTTCTAGATTAGATGTTGCATTAAGCGGGGCTATCGTGTCTAATAAGTTTAATTATACTAGACCTTGCTTATTAACCAAAGCTAGGGATTATGAACGGGGGCTAATAGAAACAATTAATCTACGACACCCATTAATAGAACAGCTAAATACCCAGGAAGAATGTGTAGCTCATGATATTAGTTTAGAGGATAAAGGAATGTTAATATTCTCAGTAAATGGTGCGGGCAAGTCTACTTTACTTAGAGCAATTGGGGTTAACGTAATCTTAGCTCAGGCAGGAATGTATGTAGCTGCAGATTCATTTAAGTTAAGACCCTACCACTATTTAATTACTCGGATTTTAGGGGGAGATGATCTTCATAAAGGTCAAGGTACTTTTGAGGTCGAAATGAGAGATCTCTCAACTATATTAAAGCTAGCTAATTATAACAGTTTAATATTAGGTGATGAGATTTGCCATGGGACAGAAGTTAGTTCAGGGTTAGCAATATTAGCCGCAACAATTGAAAGATTGACAGCTGCACGAACTAGTTTCGTTCTTTCTACTCACCTACATCAAGTTTGTTCTTTGATTGATTCACCAGTTCGGTATTATCATCTATCTGTTATTCAGCGAGAAGATTTAGGGATAATTTATGAACGTAAATTGAAACCTGGTCCGGGGCCCTCTCAATATGGCATCGAAGTTATGGGGCACATAATTAATGACAGAGAGTTTTATACTAATGCTTTAAAATATCGTAAACTTATTAATTGGAAGTCACCATCCCCACGGCCCCGAAGTAAGTCAGCATTCCGCCCCTCTAAATATAATTCTAAAGTTTTTATTGACTCGTGTGAAATATGTGGAGCTCCAGCGGAGGCTATCCACCATATTAAACCTAAGAGATTATGTGGGGGGCACTCCTTCAATTTGAATCGAAGATCTAACTTGGTGCCAGTGTGCTCAAGTTGTCATTTAGATATTCATAGAAATAAGATCTCTATTTTAGGCTGGAAGAGAACACCAGCACATAAGAAATTATATTGGGTTTATCTTAATGAGTCTTTAGACAGTGGAACTGAGTAA